GATATTGGTAGATGAAATTTCTATAGATTTGTTGAATAGACAAATTGATTGAAAAAATCATGACTATACTTAACAATAAAATACTCTGAAAAGCCCACATACGACGAAGATTTTTTGTTGCTGTCGTAAAAAGAAGAAGCCCCACTCCTATTAACATAGGAATCATAAGTGGAAGCAAGGGTATGATCCACGCATATTGATATGTCTGTTCCATAAAAAGTTTTTTAATTCTTACTTAATTAATTGTTTCCGATTCGCCGGATCTTTGAAAGAAGTCAATAGAAAAAAAAGATATGCATTAACTTAAACGAACTTCAATATTATTTTAAATTTTTATTCTGAGTCTCTGCTAAATACTTCAAATATTCAAATCAAGAAGTTCTAATTGGTCAAATGATATAAGCGAGATTCATTACGAGTGTCAAAATTGAAATTAATATAAAGGGAATTTGGTTTTTTCATTAAGCAGGAGTGAAGTTTCTATCTTACACTTTCTAAATTTTTTATTCCATAAAAATAAAATGTAGAACAACGACAATCGACAAAAAGAAATAGAATAAAAGAAATAGTCTTTTGAATTCTTTATTTTATTATAAGTTCAATCAATTCGATTTACACGGCACGGTAGCTTCTATAGATATAGCTTGAAAGAAAAATACAAAAAGAAATACAAACTATTCTTTTTAAGGATATTTTATATAATAACAACTTTGAAAAAAAAAAAATATTAGTTAGAGAATAGATAATGAACAATAAGCAATGATTACACTAGATGTCTTTCACATCCAGCTAAACTAATAAGTAATTTCTTCATTTTAAAATGGCAGTTCCAAAAAAACGTACTTCTATATCAAAAAAGCGTATTCGTAAAAATATTTGGAAAAGGAGGGGGTATTGGACATCGTTAAAAGCTTTTTCGTTAGGAAAGTCTCTTTCTACAGGAAAGTCAAAAAGTTTTGTTGTGCGGCAAACAACTAAATAATAAAAAAGAATCTAAATCCACTTAATTGAAAAAATTGATTCGTTTTTTTGAATCAAAACTTCAAATTAATGATTTCTATTACCTATAACTTATCCATATGAAATTGAACTCGCTTCACCTTGTAGAATAACAATTCTTCTGTTTATTTAATTCTTAAAAAGAATAAGATATTGACAAAACAAAAGAATAAAAAAAGATACAAAGTTTCCCTCTCTTTTTATTTTAGTCTATTTTCTAATTTACAAGGTGGACAAGGTGGGGAGTCTTATTTCCCCATCAACTTAATTTGGTTTCTCACAATTCCAATAAAAAAAAGTTTTTTTCAGTTCTATAACCCTTGATAAGAGCAGAACTGTTGAGTTACACGAATTCCGTTGTCAGGAAAACAAAAAATTCATGAAAGTCCTAAGTGAAGTTAACTAAAATCTAAAACTTAAACAATTTTTTGTTCATTAATTTTACTTAAAAAATAATATTGCACTAAATTGACTTCTTTCAATCTCGACGATTGCTTATTCATAGGCTATTATGAGTTGAAGACAAGCCGCTATGGTGAAATTGGTAGACACGCTGCTCTTAGGAAGCAGTGCTAGAGCATCTCGGTTCGAGTCCGAGTAGCGGCATACCTTCTTCTAAAAAAGAGAAATAGATCCTATAATGAATTCAATTCCCGATTTCCATTTTGTAATTAAAATTAAGGTACTTTTCCTTTTTTAAGATTTTTTATGATATTTTCAACCTTAGAGCATATATTAACTCATATTTCTTTTTCGATAATTGTAATTGTAATTACAATTAAGTTGATAACCTTTTTAATTGATGAAATAGTAAAACTATATGATTCGTCAGAAAAGGGCATGGTTATTTCTTTTTTCTGTATAACAGGATTATTAATTACTCGTTGGATTTATTCGGGGCATTTTCCACTAAGTGATTTATATGAATCGTTAATTTTCCTTTCCTGGAGTTTCTCCCTTATTCATATTGTTCCGTATTTAAAAAAAAATAAAAATTTGTTAAGCACAATAACAGGCCCTAGTGCTATTTTTACCCAAGGTTTTGCTACTTCAGGTCTTTTAACTGAAATACATCAATCTAAAATATTAGTACCTGCTCTTCAATCTGAATGGTTAATAATGCACGTAAGTATGATGATATTGGGCTACTCAGCCCTTTTATGTGGATCACTATTATCAGTAGCACTTTTGGTTATTACATTTCGAAAAAGAAGAAAGATTTTTTTTAATCATTTATTAAATCCGCCGTTTTTCTTCAGTAAGACCAAATACATGAATGAAGAAAGTAATGTTTTAGTTTTAAAAAATACTTCTTTTATTTCTGCTAAGAATTATTACAGGTCTCAATTAATTCAACAATTGGATTATTGGAGTTATCGGGTTATTAGTCTAGGATTTATCTTTTTAACTGTGGGGATTCTTTCGGGAGCTGTATGGGCTAACGAAGCATGGGGATCATATTGGAATTGGGATCCGAAGGAAACTTGGGCATTTATTACTT